GTTAATGTAGCTTAAACCCAAAGCAAGGCACTGAAAATGCCTGGATGAGTATATCAACTCCATAAACACATAGGTTTGGTCCCAGCCTTCCTGTTTACTTTCAATAGGCCTACACATGCAAGCATCCACGCCCCGGTGAGTAACACCCTCCAAATCAACAAGACTAAGAGGAGTAGGTATCAAGCACACATCCTGTAGCTCATAACACCTCGCCCAACCACACCCCCACGGGAGACAGCAGTGACAAAAATTAAGCCATAAACGAAAGTTTGACTAAGCCATATTGATTAGGGTTGGTAAATCTCGTGCCAGCCACCGCGGTCATACGATTAACCCGAGCTAACAGGAATACGGCGTAAAACGTGTTAAAGCACCTCACCAAATAGAGTTAAATATTAGTTAAACTGTAAAAAGCCATAACTATAACAAAAATAAATGACGAAAGTAACCCTACAGTAGCTGACACACTATAGCTAAGACCCAAACTGGGATTAGATACCCCACTATGCTTAGCCCTAAACACAAATAATTATATAAACAAAATTATTCGCCAGAGTACTACCGGCAACAGCCCAAAACTCAAAGGACTTGGCGGTGCTTCACACCCTTCTAGAGGAGCCTGTTCTATAATCGATAAACCCCGATAAACCTCACCAATCCTTGCTAATACAGTCTATATACCGCCATCTTCAGCAAACCCTAAAAAGGAACAAAAGTAAGCTCAATCATAGCACATAAAGACGTTAGGTCAAGGTGTAACCTATGGAGTGGGAAGAAATGGGCTACATTTTCTGTTTCAAGAAAATTTAATACGAAAGCTATTATGAAACTAATAGCCAAAGGAGGATTTAGCAGTAAACTGAGAATAGAGTGCTTAGTTGAATCAGGCCATGAAGCACGCACACACCGCCCGTCACCCTCCTCAAGCAAATACAGGACACTTAAAACCTATTTAAACACACCAGTCACACAAGAGGAGACAAGTCGTAACAAGGTAAGCATACTGGAAAGTGTGCTTGGACAAATCAAGATATAGCTTAACTAAAGCATCCAGTTTACACCTAGAAGATTTCACACACATGAATATCTTGAACTATATCTAGCCCAAGACCCCCGCTTTCTAAGCTAAATAACCAAAACACAATAAAACAAAACATTTATCTTAATTAAAGTATAGGAGATAGAAATTCTAAACACGGCGCTATAGAGAAAGTACCGTAAGGGAACGATGAAAGAGAAAATCAAAGTACAAAAAAGCAAAGATTAACCCTTGTACCTTTTGCATAATGAATTAACGAGCAAAAACTTAACAAAACGAATTTTAGCTAAGTAACCCGAAACCAGACGAGCTACTCACGGACAGTCTACCAGAACCAACTCATCTATGTGGCAAAATAGTGAGAAGATCCATGAGTAGAGGTGACATGCCTAACGAGCCTGGTGATAGCTGGTTGTCCAGGAAATGAATTTTAGTTCAGCTCTAAAGATACCAAAAATATAAATAAATCCCACTGTATCTTTAAAAGTTAGTCTAAAAGGGTACAGCCTTTTAGAAATGGGTACAACCTTCACTAGAGAGTAAGACCTAAAAACACCATAGTAGGCCTAAAAGCAGCCATCAATTAAGAAAGCGTTAAAGCTCAACAATAAAAACGACATTAATCCCAGCAATAGTGTAACCAACTCCTAGACCTAGTACTGGACTACTCTATTACTAAATAGAAGCAATAATGTTAATATGAGTAACAAGAAACATTTTCTCCTTGCACAAGCTTAAGTCAGTATCTGATAATACTCTGACTGTTAACAGTAAATAAAAACAACCCAACAATAAATGACTTATTAGTTGTACTGTTGACCCAACACAGGAGTGCACCCAGGAAAGATTAAAAGAAGTAAAAGGAACTCGGCAAACACGAACCCCGCCTGTTTACCAAAAACATCACCTCCAGCATCCCAAGTATTGGAGGCACTGCCTGCCCAGTGACTTAAACGTTAAACGGCCGCGGTATCCTGACCGTGCAAAGGTAGCATAATCATTTGTTCTCTAAATAAGGACTTGTATGAATGGCCACACGAGGGTTCCACTGTCTCTTACTTCCAATCAGTGAAATTGACCCCCCCGTGAAGAGGCGGGGATGAACTAACAAGACGAGAAGACCCTATGGAGCTTTAACTAACTAGCCCAAAGAAAATAAACTCAACCACCAAGGGATAACAACACTCTTCATGGACTAGCAGTTTTGGTTGGGGTGACCTCGGAGAACAAAAAATCCTCCGAGCGATTTTAAAGACTAGACCTACAAGTCAAACCCAATTATCGCTTATTGATCCAAAAAACTTGATCAACGGAACAAGTTACCCTAGGGATAACAGCGCAATCCCATTCGAGAGTCCATATCGACAATGGGGTTTACGACCTCGATGTTGGATCAGGACACCCCGATGGTGCAACCGCTATCAAAGGTTCGTTTGTTCAACGATTAAAGTCCTACGTGATCTGAGTTCAGACCGGAGCAATCCAGGTCGGTTTCTATCTGTTATGTATTTCTCCCAGTACGAAAGGACAAGAGAAATAAGGCCAACTTTAACAAAGCGCCTTAAACCAATTAATGACCTCATCTTAATTAACTTCACAAACACAACCTGCCCTAGAAAAGGGCCCAGTTAAGGTGGCAGAGCCCGGTAATTGCGTAAAACTTAAACCTTTATACCCAGAGATTCAAATTCTCTCCTTAACAAGATGTTTATAATTAACGTCCTAATACTCATCATCCCTATCCTCCTAGCTGTAGCTTTTCTTACACTAGTTGAGCGAAAAGTCCTAGGCTATATACAATTCCGAAAAGGTCCAAACGTTGTAGGGCCATATGGCCTACTTCAACCCATCGCCGACGCGATTAAACTTTTCATCAAAGAGCCCCTTCGACCAGCCACATCCTCAGCCTCAATATTTATCCTGGCCCCTATCCTGGCCCTAACCCTAGCCCTAACCATATGAATTCCCCTACCCATACCCTACCCCCTTATCAACATAAACTTAGGGGTCCTCTTCATACTAGCTATATCAAGCTTAGCCGTATACTCAATCCTCTGATCAGGCTGGGCCTCCAACTCAAAATATGCCCTCATTGGAGCCTTACGAGCAGTAGCACAAACAATCTCATACGAAGTAACACTAGCGATCATCTTACTATCAGTACTACTAATAAATGGATCCTTCACCCTCTCCACACTAATCATTACACAAGAACAAGTATGACTAATCTTCCCAGCATGACCCCTAGCAATAATATGATTTATCTCAACACTGGCAGAGACGAACCGAGCACCATTTGACCTCACCGAAGGAGAGTCCGAACTAGTATCAGGCTTCAACGTAGAATATGCCGCAGGACCATTCGCCCTGTTCTTCATAGCAGAATACGCAAACATTATCATAATAAATATCTTCACAACAACTCTATTTCTAGGGGCATTTCACAACCCATGTATACCAGAACTCTACACAGTCAATTTTATCATCAAATCACTATTACTCACAATTACTTTCCTATGAATCCGAGCATCCTATCCTCGATTCCGTTACGACCAACTAATACACTTACTATGAAAGAGCTTCCTACCCCTAACATTAGCCCTATGCATATGACACGTATCACTACCCATTCTCCTATCAGGCATCCCCCCACAAACATAAGAAATATGTCTGACAAAAGAGTTACTTTGATAGAGTAAATAATAGAGGTTTAAATCCTCTTATTTCTAGAACTATAGGAATTGAACCTACCCCTAAGAACTCAAAATTCTTCGTGCTCCCAATTACACTAAATTCTAATAGTAAGGTCAGCTAATTAAGCTATCGGGCCCATACCCCGAAAATGTTGGTTTATACCCTTCCCGTACTAATAAATCCAATCATCTTTATTATTATCCTAATAACTGTTATACTCGGAACCACTATCGTTATAATTAGCTCCCACTGACTACTTATCTGAATTGGGTTCGAAATAAATATACTTGCAATTATCCCCATTATAATAAAAAAACACAACCCACGAGCCACAGAAGCATCAACCAAATACTTCATAACCCAATCAACGGCCTCAATATTATTAATGATAGCTATCATCATCAACTTAATGTTTTCAGGCCAATGAACCGTAATAAAACTATTTAACCCAACAGCCTCAATACTTATAACAATAGCCCTTGCTATAAAATTGGGAATAGCTCCATTCCACTTCTGAGTCCCAGAAGTAACACAAGGTATCCCCCTATCCTCAGGCCTAATTTTACTTACGTGACAAAAACTAGCACCCATATCAGTACTTTACCAAATCCTACCATCCATCAACCTAGACCTAATCCTAACCCTATCAATCTTATCCATTATGATTGGAGGCTGAGGAGGACTAAACCAAACCCAACTACGAAAAATCATAGCCTACTCATCAATTGCCCACATAGGCTGAATAACAGCAGTCCTACCATACAATCCCACCATAACACTACTAAACCTGATCATCTATATCATTATAACTTCCACTATATTCACACTATTTATAACCAACTCAACCACGACTACCCTATCACTATCACATACATGAAACAAAGCACCCATCATAACAGTTCTAGCCCTCGTCACCCTTCTATCAATGGGAGGACTCCCTCCACTATCAGGATTTATACCAAAATGAATAATCATTCAAGAAATAACAAAAAACAACAGCGTTATCTTACCCACCTTCATAGCAATTACAGCATTACTAAACCTATATTTCTATATACGACTTTCATACTCCACCACACTCACAATATTTCCCTCCACAAACAACATAAAAATAAAATGACAATTCCCAACCACAAAACGAATAACCCTTCTACCAACAATAACCGTATTATCCACTATACTACTACCACTCACACCAATCCTCTCAATTCTAGAATAGGAATTTAGGTTAAATAGACCAAGGGCCTTCAAAGCCCTAAGCAAGTATAATTTACTTAATTCCTGATAAGGACTGCAAGACCATATCTCACATCAATTGAATGCAAATCAACCACTTTTATTAAGCTAAATCCTCACTAGATTGGTGGGCTCCACCCCCACGAAACTTTAGTTAACAGCTAAATACCCTAAACAACTGGCTTCAATCTACTTCTCCCGCCGCGAAGAAAAAAAGGCGGGAGAAGCCCCGGCAGAGTTTGAAGCTGCTTCTTTGAATTTGCAATTCAACATGTTAATTCACTACAGGACCTGGTAAAAAGAGGAATCAAACCTCTGTTCTTAGATTTACAGTCTATTGCTTTACTCAGCCATTTTACCCATGTTCGTCAATCGCTGATTATTTTCAACTAACCACAAAGATATCGGTACCCTTTACCTCCTATTTGGTGCCTGAGCCGGCATAGTAGGAACCGCCTTGAGCTTACTGATTCGCGCTGAACTAGGCCAACCCGGAACTCTACTCGGAGACGATCAAATCTACAACGTAATTGTAACCGCACATGCATTCGTAATAATTTTCTTTATAGTAATGCCTATCATAATCGGAGGTTTTGGCAACTGGCTAGTTCCTCTAATAATTGGAGCCCCCGACATAGCATTTCCTCGGATAAATAATATAAGCTTCTGACTCCTTCCCCCTTCTTTCCTGCTACTCCTAGCATCCTCTATAGTTGAAGCCGGAGCAGGAACAGGTTGAACCGTATATCCCCCTCTAGCAGGTAACCTAGCCCATGCGGGAGCTTCAGTAGACCTAACCATTTTCTCCTTACACTTAGCAGGCGTCTCCTCAATTCTAGGGGCCATTAACTTTATCACTACTATCATTAATATAAAACCTCCCGCAATATCACAATACCAAACTCCCCTATTCGTATGATCTGTATTAATTACTGCCGTACTACTCCTCCTCTCACTCCCCGTATTAGCAGCCGGCATTACAATGTTACTGACTGACCGAAACCTAAACACAACCTTCTTCGACCCAGCAGGAGGAGGGGATCCCATCTTATATCAACACCTGTTCTGATTCTTCGGTCACCCTGAAGTATATATTCTCATCCTGCCTGGGTTTGGAATAATCTCCCATATTGTGACTTACTACTCAGGGAAAAAAGAACCATTTGGGTATATAGGAATAGTATGAGCTATAATATCAATTGGATTCCTAGGATTTATCGTATGAGCTCATCATATATTCACGGTCGGAATAGACGTTGATACACGGGCCTACTTCACATCAGCTACTATAATCATTGCCATCCCAACCGGAGTAAAAGTCTTCAGTTGGCTAGCAACACTCCATGGAGGTAACATTAAATGATCTCCCGCTATAATATGAGCTCTAGGCTTCATTTTTCTTTTCACAGTTGGAGGCCTAACTGGAATTGTTTTAGCCAACTCCTCCCTTGATATCGTACTCCATGACACATATTATGTGGTAGCTCATTTTCACTACGTACTATCAATAGGAGCTGTATTTGCCATCATAGGAGGATTTGTACATTGATTTCCCTTATTCTCAGGTTATACTCTCAACGACACATGAGCCAAAATTCATTTCGCAATTATATTTGTAGGTGTCAACATAACCTTCTTCCCACAACACTTTCTAGGACTATCCGGTATGCCACGACGATACTCTGACTACCCAGACGCATACACAACATGAAATACTATCTCATCTATAGGCTCATTTATCTCACTTACAGCAGTAATACTAATAACTTTCATTATCTGAGAAGCATTTGCATCCAAACGAGAAGTCTCAACTGTAGATCTAACCACAACAAACTTAGAGTGACTGAACGGATGCCCTCCACCATACCACACATTTGAAGAACCCACGTATGTTAACCTAAAATAAGAAAGGAAGGAGTCGAACCCCCTGTTATTGGTTTCAAGCCAACACCATAACCACTATGTCTCTCTCAATAAACGAGATGTTAGTAAAATATTACATAACCTTGTCAAGATTAAATTACAGGTGAAAATCCCGTACATCTCATATGGCATATCCCATACAATTAGGCTTTCAAGACGCAACATCACCCATCATAGAAGAATTACTACACTTTCACGATCATACACTAATGATTGTTTTTCTAATTAGCTCACTAGTACTTTACATTATCTCACTGATACTAACAACAAAACTTACTCACACCAGCACAATAAACGCGCAAGAAGTAGAAACAGTCTGAACCATTTTACCGGCCGTTATTCTAATCATAATCGCTCTCCCATCTCTACGAATCCTATACATAATAGACGAAATCAACAATCCATCCCTTACAGTAAAAACCATGGGACATCAATGATACTGAAGCTATGAATATACGGACTATGAAGACCTAAGTTTCGATTCCTACATAGTCCCTACATCAGAGTTGAAACCAGGAGAGCTACGATTACTAGAGGTAGACAACCGAGTTGTGCTACCCATAGAAATAACAGTTCGAATACTAGTCTCGTCCGAAGACGTCTTGCACTCATGAGCGGTTCCTTCCCTAGGACTAAAAACAGATGCAATCCCAGGCCGCTTAAATCAAACAACCCTCATATCAACTCGTCCAGGCCTATTCTACGGCCAATGTTCAGAAATCTGCGGATCAAATCACAGTTTTATGCCAATTGTCCTCGAACTTGTCCCACTAAAATACTTCGAAAAATGGTCTGCGTCAATATCATAAAATCATCAAGAAGCTATAATAGCATTAACCTTTTAAGTTAAAGATTGAGAACATGATATTCTCCTTGATGACATGCCACAACTCGACACGTCAACGTGATTCACAATAATTTTGTCAATGTTCCTAGCCCTCTTTATTATTTTCCAGTTAAAAATTTCTAAACACAACCTCCACCACAACCCAGAATCAACAATAACAAAAGCACCAGAACAAGACACCCCTTGAAAGACAAAATGAACGAAAATCTGTTTACCCCTTTCATTACCCCTATAATACTAGGCCTCCCCCTTGTTACTCTTATCATTCTATTTCCTAGCTTACTATTTCCTACATCAAATCGACTAATCAATAACCGCCTCATCTCCCTCCAACAGTGAATTCTCCAGCTTGTATCAAAACAAATAATAAGTATTCACAACACCAAAGGACAAACATGAACATTAATACTAATATCCCTAATCCTATTCATTGGGTCTACAAATCTACTAGGCCTACTACCCCACTCATTTACACCAACCACACAGCTATCAATAAACTTAGGCATGGCCATTCCCCTATGAGCAGGAGCCGTAATCACAGGCTTTCGCAACAAAACTAAAGCATCACTTGCCCATTTCCTACCACAAGGGACACCCACCCTACTGATCCCAATACTAGTAATTATTGAGACCATCAGCCTTTTTATTCAACCAATAGCCCTCGCCGTACGATTAACAGCCAATATCACGGCAGGGCACTTACTAATTCACTTAATTGGAGGAGCCACCCTTGCATTAATGAATATCAGTACCACAGCAGCACTTATCACATTCATCATTTTAGTTCTACTAACGATTCTAGAGTTCGCAGTAGCCATGATTCAAGCCTACGTGTTTACTCTCTTAGTTAGCTTATACCTGCATGACAACACATAATGACACACCAAACCCATGCTTATCATATAGTAAACCCAAGCCCCTGACCCCTCACAGGAGCACTATCTGCCCTCCTAATAACATCTGGCCTAACCATGTGGTTTCACTTCAATTCAATAATTTTACTAACACTGGGTCTAACAACAAATATACTCACGATATACCAGTGATGACGAGACGTAATTCGAGAAAGTACCTTTCAAGGTCATCATACCCCCGCCGTCCAAAAAGGCCTTCGCTACGGAATGATTCTCTTTATTATCTCCGAGGTCTTGTTCTTTACTGGATTTTTCTGAGCTTTCTATCACTCAAGCCTTGCTCCCACACCTGAACTAGGTGGCTGCTGACCCCCAACAGGCATTCACCCACTTAATCCCCTAGAAGTCCCGCTACTCAATACCTCTGTCCTTCTAGCCTCAGGAGTTTCCATTACCTGAGCCCACCATAGCCTTATAGAGGGAGATCGTAACCACATACTACAAGCCCTATTCATCACTATTGCACTGGGCGTATATTTCACACTACTACAAGCATCAGAGTACTATGAAGCACCTTTTACAATTTCAGATGGGGTCTACGGCTCAACCTTCTTCGTAGCCACAGGATTCCATGGCCTCCACGTCATCATCGGATCCACCTTCCTAATTGTCTGCTTTTTCCGCCAACTAAAATTTCACTTCACTTCTAGTCACCACTTTGGTTTCGAAGCCGCTGCCTGGTACTGACACTTCGTAGACGTAGTATGACTTTTCCTCTACGTATCCATCTATTGATGAGGCTCATGTTCTTTTAGTATTAACCAGTACAACTGACTTCCAATCAGTTAGTTTCGGTCCAGTCCGAAAAAGAACAATAAACCTTATAATTACCCTCCTGACTAATTTTTCATTAGCTACGCTGCTCGTAACCATCGCATTCTGACTTCCCCAACTAAATGTATACTCAGAAAAAACAAGTCCCTACGAATGCGGATTTGACCCCATGGGATCCGCTCGCCTCCCCTTCTCTATAAAATTTTTCCTAGTGGCCATTACATTTCTCCTCTTTGACCTAGAAATTGCCTTGCTCCTACCGCTACCATGAGCCTCACAAACAACTAACCTAAACACAATGCTTACCATGGCTCTCCTCCTAATCTTCCTACTAGCCGTAAGCCTAGCCTACGAATGAACTCAAAAAGGGTTAGAATGAACCGAATATGGTATTTAGTTTAAAACAAAATAAATGATTTCGACTCATTAGATTATGATTAAACTCATAACTACCAAATGTCCCTCGTATATATAAACATTATAATAGCATTTGCAGTATCTCTCACAGGACTACTAATGTACCGCTCCCACCTGATATCCTCGCTCCTGTGCCTAGAAGGAATGATACTATCCCTATTCATCATAGCCACCCTAACAATCTTAAACTCACACTTCACCTTAGCTAGTATAATACCTATTATCTTATTAGTATTCGCAGCCTGCGAAGCAGCACTAGGCCTATCCCTACTAGTAATAGTATCAAACACATACGGCACCGACTACGTACAAAACCTTAACCTACTACAATGCTAAAATATATTGTTCCTACAATAATACTCATACCCTTGACCTGACTATCAAAAAATAGCACAATCTGAATTAATTCCACACTTCATAGCTTACTAATTAGCCTTACAAGCCTACTTCTTATAAATCAACTCGGTGATAACAGCCTCAACTTCTCATTAACCTTCTTCTCTGACTCTTTATCTACCCCACTACTAATCCTGACCATATGACTTCTCCCTCTAATACTAATGGCTAGTCAACACCATCTATCAAAAGAAAGCCTAGCCCGAAAGAAACTTTTCATCTCAATACTAATTCTACTACAACTATTTCTAATCATAACATTCGCCGCCACAGAACTAATCTTCTTTTATATTATATTTGAAGCAACATTAGTCCCTACACTCATCATTATCACCCGATGAGGAAACCAAACAGAACGCCTAAATGCCGGCCTCTACTTCCTATTTTATACACTAGCAGGGTCCCTACCCCTACTAGTTGCACTAATTCACATTCAAAACATGATAGGATCCCTAAACTTTCTAGTCCTCCAATACTGAGTTCAACCAATATCCAACTCCTGGTCCAATGTCTTCATGTGACTAGCATGCATGATAGCCTTCATAGTAAAAATACCACTGTACGGACTTCACCTTTGACTACCTAAAGCTCACGTAGAAGCTCCAATTGCAGGCTCCATAGTTCTTGCAGCAATCCTACTAAAACTAGGAGGGTACGGCATGCTACGAATCACATTACTCCTAAATCCAACCACCGACTTCATAGCATACCCATTCATCATACTATCGCTATGAGGCATAATCATAACCAGCTCAATTTGCCTTCGTCAAACGGACCTGAAATCACTCATCGCATACTCTTCCGTCAGTCATATAGCACTCGTTATCGTTGCCATCCTCATCCAAACACCCTGAAGCTACATAGGAGCGACTGCCCTAATAGTTGCCCACGGCCTTACATCCTCCATACTCTTCTGCCTGGCAAACTCCAATTACGAACGAATCCACAGCCGTACAATAATTCTAGCCCGCGGTCTACAAACACTCCTTCCACTAATAGCTACTTGATGACTCCTAGCAAGCCTAACCAACCTGGCTCTACCCCCAACAATTAACCTAATCGGAGAACTATTCGTAGTAATATCGACCTTCTCATGATCTAACATTACAATCATTTTAATAGGACTTAACATGGTAATCACAGCCCTATACTCCCTCTACATACTAATTATAACACAGCGGGGCAAGTACACACATCACATTAATAATATTTCACCTTCCTTCACACGAGAAAACGCACTCATATCACTACACATGCTGCCTCTACTACTTCTATCCCTAAACCCAAAAATTATCCTAGGCCCCCTGTACTGTAAATATAGTTTAAAAAAAACATTAGATTGTGAATCTAACAATAGAAGCCTGCCGCCTTCTTATTTACCGAAAAAGTATGCAAGAACTGCTAATTCTGTGCCCCCATGCCTAATAACATGGCTTTTTCAAACTTTTAAAGGATAGTAGTTATCCATTGGTCTTAGGAACCAAAAAATTGGTGCAACTCCAAATAAAAGTAATAAACCTATTCTCCTCCCTCACACTAACCACCCTAGCTCTACTAACCGCACCCATCATAGCAACTAACCTCAACATCCATAAATCTGCTAATTACCCACTTTACGTAAAAACAACCATTTCATGCGCCTTCATCACCAGCATAATCCCCACAATAATATTTATTCACACAGGACAAGAAATAGTTATTTCAAACTGACACTGACTAACCATCCAAACCCTTAAACTATCACTCAGCTTTAAAATAGACTTCTTCTCAATAATATTTGTCCCAGTAGCACTATTCGTCACATGATCCATCATAGAATTTTCAATATGATACATACACTCAGACCCCAATATCAATCAATTCTTCAAGTACCTACTCTTATTTCTCATCACAATACTTATCCTCGTCACTGCAAACAACCTATTCCAACTATTTATCGGCTGAGAAGGGGTCGGAATTATATCATTTTTATTAATCGGATGATGATATGGACGAGCAGACGCAAACACAGCAGCCCTACAAGCAATCCTGTACAACCGTATTGGTGACATCGGATTTATTCTAGCAATAGCATGATTTCTAGTCAACTCCAATACCTGAGACCTCCAACAAATCTTCATGCTAAAACCAGACAATTCAAATCTACCCTTAATAGGACTAGTCCTAGCCGCAACTGGAAAATCCGCACAATTTAGCCTACACCCATGACTACCCTCCGCAATAGAAGGCCCAACACCCGTCTCAGCATTACTCCACTCAAGCACAATAGTAGTGGCAGGCATTTTCCTACTAATTCGCTTTCACCCACTAATTGAAGACAACAAACTTGTCCAATCCATCATACTATGCCTAGGGGCTATCACCACGCTATTTACAGCAATGTGTGCCCTCACCCAAAATGACATCAAAAAAATTATCGCCTTCTCCACATCCAGTCAACTAGGCCTCATAATAGTAACAATCGGAATCAACCAACCCTACCTAGCATTCCTCCACATCTGCACCCATGCCTTCTTCAAAGCCATATTATTCATATGCTCTGGTTCTATTATCCATAACCTAAATGACGAACAAGACATTCGAAAGATAGGAGGCCTATTTAAAACAATACCATTCACCACAACAGCCCTTATTATTGGCAGCCTTGCACTAACAGGAATCCCCTTCCTCACAGGATTCTACTCCAAAGACCTGATCATTGAATCCGCCAACACGTCATATACCAACGCCTGAGCCCTCTTAATAACACTAATTGCCACCTCCTTTACAGCCATTTACAGCACACGCATTATTTTCTTTGCACTCCTAGGACAACCCCGATTCCCAACTCTCATTACTATCAATGAGAACAACCCACTCCTAATTAACTCAATCAAACGTCTACTAATCGGAAGTCTCTTCGCAGGATTCATCATTTCCAACAGCATTCCTCCAACAACAATTCCCCAAATAACCATACCCACCTATCTAAAACTAACTGCCCTAGCAGTTACAATCCTAGGCTTTATTCTAGCCCTAGAAATAAACAACATGACCCACTACCTAAAATTTAATTACCCATCAAACATATTCAAATTCTCCAACCTGCTAGGATATTACCCCACAATTATACACCGCTTAACCCCCTATATAAACCTGACAATAAGCCAAAAATCAGCATCCTCCCTCCTAGACCTAATCTGACTAGAAACTATTTTACCAAAAACTATTTCACTAGCCCAAATAAAAATATCCACTACAATCACAAACCAAAAAGGCCTAATTAAACTGTATTTCCTCTCTTTCCTAATTACAATTCTCATCAGCACAATTTTATTTAATTTCCACGAGTAATTTCCATAATTACCACAACACCAATCAATAGAGATCACCCAGTAACAATAACCAATCAAGTACCATAACTGTATAAAGCGGCAATCCCCATAGCCTCTTCACTAAAAAAGCCAGAATCCCCTGTATCATAAATAACTCAATCCCCCATACCATTAAACTTAAATACAATCTCCACCTCCTTATCCTTCAACACATAATAAACTATAAGAAACTCCATTAACAAACCAGTAACAAACGCCCCCAAAACAACCTTATTAGACACCCAAATCTCAGGATATTGCTCAGTAGCTATAGCTGTCGTATAACCAAAAACCACCATTATACCTCCCAAATAAATTAAAAAAACCATTAGACCTAAGAAAGACCCACCAAAATTCAATACAATACCACATCCAACCCCACCACTCACAATTAACCCCAGTCCCCCATAAATAGGTGAAGGTTTTGAAGAAAACCCTACAAAACCCATCACAAAAATAATACTTAAAATAAATACAATGTATGTTATCATTATTCCCACATGGAATCGAACCATGACTAATGATATGAAAAATCATCGTTGTTATTCAACTACAAGAACACTAATGACCAATATTCGGAAAACTCACCCACTAATAAAAATTGTAAACAACGCATTCATTGACCTCCCAGCTCCGTCAAACATCTCATCATGATGAAACTTTGGCTCCCTCCTAGGCATCTGCTTAATTTTACAGATCCTAACGGGCCTATTCCTAGCAATACACTACACATCTGACACAACAATAGCATTCTCCTCTGTAACCCACATTTGCCGAGATGTAAACTACGGCTGAATCATCCGATACATACATGCGAACGGAGCATCAATATTTTTCATCTGCCTATTCATACACGTAGGACGAGGCCTATATTACGGATCATATACCTTTCTAGAAACATGAAACATCGGAGTAATCCTCCTACTCACAACAATAGCCACAGCATTTATGGGCTACGTCCTACCATGAGGACAGATATCATTCTGAGGAGCAACAGTTATTACCAATCTCCTCTCAGCAATCCCATACATTGGCATAGACTTAGTCGAGTGAATCTGAGGGGGCTTCTCGGTAGACAAAGCTACCCTCACCCGATTCTTTGCCTTTCACTTCATCCTCCCATTCATCATTGCAGCCTTAGCCATAGTCCACCTACTCTTCCTCCATGAAACAGGATCCAACAACCCCACAGGAATCCCATCAGATGCGGACAAAATCCCATTTCACCCCTACTATACCATTAAAGACATTCTAGGCGCCATACTACTAATCCTCACCCTTATACTACTGGTACTATTTACACCTGACCTACTCGGAGACCCAGATAACTATACCCCAGCGAACCCACTCAACACACCCCCTCACATCAAACCCGAATGATATTTCTTGTTTGCATATGCGATCCTACGATCAATTCCCAACAAACTTGGGGGAGTCCTAGCCCTAGTACTCTCAATCCTAATCCTGGTACTCGTACCCCTCCTTCACACATCCAAACAACGAAGCATGATATTCCGACCAATCAGCCAATGCATATTCTGAATTCTAGTAGCAGACCTATTAACACTCACATGAATTGGAGGACAGCCAGTCGAACACCCTTACATTATCATTGGACAACTAGCATCCATCATATATTTCCTCATTATCCTAGTAATAATACCAGTAGCTAGCACCATCGAAAACAACCTCCTAAAATGAAAATAAGTCTTTGTAGTACAATTAATACACTGGTCTTGTAAACCAGAGAAGGAGAACAACTAACCTCCCTAAGACTCAAGGAAGAAGCTATAGCCTCACTATCAACACCCAAAGCTGAAGTTCTACTTAAACTATTCCCTGAACTACCACCAACCATACCTATCAATATATCCCCAAAAATATCAAGAACCTTCCCAGTATTAAATTTACTAAAACTTTTAAACACACAACACAAACCTCCCACTCCACAAACCCACAACATGCACAACAGCCTAGCAACCTATATCCACAAACCCACGTGCCAGCACCATGCACCCACCGCATGAATGTACGTATTGCATTAATGTAATGCAAACGTGGTATGTATACAGTACATTACATGGTTTGCCCCATGCATATAGGCATGTACATGATATTAATGTACTATGGACATAATATGTATATAGTACATTAAGTGATTTTCCCCTTGCATATAAGCAAGTACTGGAAATGGTTGATAGTACATGGTACATTCGAATGTTTGTTCGTACATGGCACATGAGGTCAAATCCGCCCTTGTCAACATGCGTATCCCGTCCCCTAGATCACGAGCTTGTCGACCATGCCGCGTGAAACCAGCAACCCGCTTGGCAGGGATCCCTCTTCTCGCTCCGGGCCCATTGATTGTGGGGGTAGCTATTTAATGAACTTTATCAGACATCTGGTTCTTTCTTCAGGGCCATCCCACCTAGAATCGCCCATTCTTTCCTCTTAAATAAGACATCTCGATGGACTGGTGACTAATCAGCCCATGCTCACACATAACTGTGCTGTCATACATTTGGTATTTTTTTATTTTGGGGGATGCTTGGACTCAGCTATGGCCGTCAGAGGCCCCGACCCGGAGCATCAATTGTAGCTGGACTTAACTGCATCTTGAGCATCCCCATAATGGTAGGCACGAGCATCATAGTTAATGGTCGCAGGACATAATCATTATATCGTACATCCCTTATACATTTCCCCCCTCCCCTCAAATATTTACCACCACTTCTGACACATTTTTCCCCAGATACTAACACAAATTTATCCCGCCTCCAATACTCAAATCCACACTCCAATCAAAGTAAGTATATAAGTGTCAGGACCTCTCGCACAGCACACA